CCGGCTCTATGAGCTCCTTTTAGAAGCTTCAACTAACACACTCACAGAAAGATAGAAAGAACTCTTCTTTATATACACAATTCTAAAAACTGAACTCACTTCGCTACCTTTCTCCGAGTGACTAATCAATTGGGGAATAGGGGCTTTCGCTTTCCTTTCTTTTTAGGACCGGTCTCTGCCGCCTTCCCCAGGCCCATAGAAGAAGGGCCGGCCTTTCCTCTCCATATGCTGGATATGGAAATTCATTCCGTACCGGACCAAAAGTCTCCTCTTTTTGTTTTAGCTAGATCCCCTAATCATTGATTCAAGGAAGAAGGGAGAAGTAAAGGTTGGCTTTGATTCCAGAGACGTAATAGAAGGAAAAGTCCCTTGCTTAAGCCACAGGGCTAGATCGGGCGTGAATACCAGATATCAAATATACTTTCTGGGTGTTCTCCGGGGTCTTTTATTTTATTGAAAAAAACGAAATAAACAAGGGCCAATACAATAGGGGATCCTACGGCCTAAACATCTTCTTCTCGTATCGCAGGGTGTTCTCAAACGGCGAAGCCTTAACTCCCTCCCGCATAGCAATTCAATGGTGAGCGAGCCTAGTGGTTCACTTAACAGAAGCACTAGGTGAGCGGGTGCAGGACGAAAGAGATAGATTTCTTTTATTCATTCCCCCGCACCGCTATGGATGGATTTAATGTAGTACCTTATTACCTCACTGGGAGAGAAGGAAGGGAAGACACAGACTCACAATAAGAGGGACTTTTTAGCTATCCTGCCTACGCTATTACATAGCAGACAGACTTTATTTGGTAGCTACATGCCCAAGGTAAACCATTCCCAAAAAGAACCGTGTCCCATACCAACTACCAAAGGAAAGAAGAAGACACCCATTTAATAACATTCTTATCTGTCCTATCTTGATCTAACCGCCTGGGAAGACCGATTGGAACCAATACCGCTAAAGAAAAGGTACGTTCCGAGGCCTATAAACTTTGAATCCTCTGCAAGATAGCACAGGCTCTTTGCCACGTGAATCATAATAGGCTGCTGTTAGCATGTTAGTTGCCTCTTACCTGACCCTTCTTACTGGATTTCCGGTCTTTCCTGATGGTGAATAAGCGCGGATTAATTAGCAGGTAACTTGATATTTCATAAAACTGGTAGAGTAGAAAGATTAGCTCTTCGCGGCAAATAATGGATTAGATTAAAGAACAGTCGTAAGGCTGCATTGATCGAATAGATGACTAAGGCTTAGAACTGATAGCAATTGAATCAGCTGTTGATGCAATAGAAGTAGAAGGTCTTTCTGCCCCCTGCTCTCGAACGTGCTCTTGTCGCAATTGAATCTGAATACCAGATTTTCTGGGTATTGGCAGTGAATCAGATAGAATAGGTAATTGTTCCATTAGGAGCTCTTGTCTTATAGAAGTAACCGGTGTTGGATAGAAGACTGTTTTAGTTGCCGGCTTGAGAAGAAGCTACACATTCATCTTACTCGAGAAATTACTTTTGAATCGAGAGCTTTTTTAAAAAAGATTCCTATTTAGGAAATGCACTGAGAGAAAGTAAAGAGAGTAACTGCAATAAGGCAAATTTGACAGCATCCGATTTTGTACAGTGCAGACGCTTTTGGGGCATTCTCCTTCATGAAGATGGCATCAAGCCGATGTGGGACTTGAGGAATAGAAGGAGCTCTTTGGAGAGTGGAGAGGAATAACCGGGATTTTAAGCATTCTTCGTCCCTTATCCGCACATAGATCTTTTGACAGCTGGGATGGACTTTTGGTTTTGGGATTGCTCGGAACTTCACTAAAAGCAGGGGAAAGAAGTGACATCATATATAAAGAAAAGGACTCGAATGCAAGCTCCTATGGAACTGTTTGGTGGAATTGAATCAAGAGTACCACTTACAATTGAATCAGGAACCGCCGCTAGAAGGGGAACTGAATCCGATCCTGCTTGACTTTCTTTGCCTAGGATGAATACCCGTTCTTAGAGTGATAGTAGCTGTGAAAGTCTCCGGTGTGATTGAATCAGTAATCGCTCCTACCTGTTCAAGATTTTCTAACTGTGAAATCATCCCTTGCTCTCGTAAGCGGTGTCACTGCTTTCACCGAGGGGGATAGAATAAGCTCTTTGTGACGCTAACTAGAAAAATCATAAGAGAAGAAAGATCGTAGCGAATGAAAGGTAGGGCACAAGGCTATCCGAGTTCACAGGTGTCGTTGTTTATCCCCTTATTCATTAAGATTGGGTTGATGTTCAGTGACTGGCCTTTCTCTTATGATTGAATCTATATGCATTCTTTCTTAGGATAGGACCTGATCGACCCAATCAATATGTATAGTATAATCAAATTGATTCCTACTTCAACTATTTTTTCTCTTTTCTCAACTAGTTAAGAGGAGTCATGGAAAGAACAGGTTCAAAATCACGATCAATTCCTTTTTCAAATCGCAGCTGCACGAGCCCTTCCCGCGTGCCATAAATGACCTACGAATAGGAA